CATAGATCCTTTACTCATACTCATTCAATTGGAAGAGTTAATCCAATTCAAAAAAATTATGCTTCGCGACTCCATATCCATAATCCAATCTTTTTTATTCAATTTCTAATTGGCCTTTGGATACAAATCGTGAGAATGTATATTCTTCCTCAAATATGCTATTGAGAGGTAAAGGATTAAACCTTTTTAAGAAATAAAGTTTTTGATCGGAATATGAAAAAAACTTAAAGACCCTTTAACTATTTAAGTTTTTTATAGAACGAATCACACTTTTACCACTAAACTATACCCGCTACATATTTATTATTGTATATGAATGGGCCATTTGTCGAACAAAAGAGTGAGGCGCAATCAAGATAGCATCAGAATCATGAAAATTTTAGCGTTGACGCTTCGTCCCGCCGGGGACTTAAATAGGCGAAGAGCAGAAAGCTTACTTAAATAACATAAAAAAAGTTATAGTTATATTATACTTTTCTTTTCGTTTGATATGAAGTCATTACTGACAGTCCCGGTCTGAAAGAATCATTGAAGCTGGATCATAGAAAGGATGAAATCTGCATACATGGTTCCTTTTTTTTTTTCAACTTCTCTTTCAACTGCCAGATCTTACTTATGAATTAAGAATTCGGGTCAATTGGATCTCAATTGTTCAAATAAAGCTTGTCTCTTGAACAAATAAATGAGTCATATTATAACTACGTTTATAAATATGTGTGTTTAATATTTGATATTTTTTTTTTTTTTTATTTTAATTTTAATACTTTTTATTGTTTAATATATGTACATATATATGTACATAATATATATATATATATATATATGTTTTTTATTCCAGTTTCTTTTTCCAGTAAGTAATAAATTGATAAAAAGAAAATATAAAAAATATATTAATTTAATATTAATAATATTAAGTAATAATATTAAGATTAAGTATTAATATAATATTAAGTATTAATAATAAGAAATGACACTTCAACAAGTATTTTTGATTGATATCAAATCATTATTAAATCATTTTATCTATGGAAATACTGGCCTGGCCCGGCCAGTACTTAAACCAAGCCGGGGGAATAAACCTTTCGTACAAAATAAAAGAAGTAGGGTATTTTTCTATTGGGGATATCCGTTTCGAATCATTATCTAAATTGAATTCCTGATCAAATTTTTTCTTATATATATATATATATATATATTTTTATCCTATATATGGATATATATTACTTTATTGTTTTTTTTATATATCTTTATAGGTTTATAATAAAATAACTTATAAGTTATATTATATTATAATGTTTATTTATATATGTTATATAACTGTTATAATATTTTATATATCTTTATTTTATATATCTTTATCTTATATCTTTTTTTTATTTATTATAAAATATATTATAAATATATATATTATTTTTTATAAAATATTTTTTATAAATATATATATATTTATAAAAAATAAAGAATATAATTTAATAGAATATAAATAAAAGAATATATAAAAAAAATAGATAAATAAAAAAGTAAAACGAGGGTTTTTATCAATCTTTACTTCACGTGTCACATCACATAAAAAATTTTCCATTTTTAAATGGGGATGGGGAGAGATGGCTGAGTGGACTAAAGCGGCGGATTGCTAATCCGTTGTACGAGTTATTCGTACCGAGGGTTCGAATCCCTCTCTCTCCGCTTCTTCTGATTACTTGAGACTTTCGAATTCGAAGGAATTTCGATCCCTTGATTTTATCATAGGTAAATGTATGGAATAGATAAAGGAATAGAAAAAATCATAAGAAAAAAAAATTTAGAAAAAGAAGGAAAAACTAAAAATATCTTTTTTTTATTCCTCACGTCCAGGATTACGCCCTGGATCATTAGATAAAAATCCGAAGATGAAGAGAGAAATAAAGAATATCACTACTGTATAAACAAATAGTTTGAGAGTAAGCATTACACAATCTCCAAGATCTTTTTTTTTTGAAAAAGGGAATAGATTACTTTTTTTTTACCACATACACACTATTTTGTTTTGACATGACACCCCCAAAAAAATGAAGTGTTTTTTGAAAAGAAAGTAATTTTCACGAATTTATTTGGAATAAGATTTGGATTCCTTCGTTATCAAAAATTTCTTGTCATATGAATAATTAGGTATTGTAGGCAACCTAATAAAGCCTTTGCTCACTGTAAGGTCAGAACGAGGAAATAAGCTGATCAAAATTCATCGCCGCGGTTATTCAATATGCAAGAATTTCTATTTTTGAATCGAGGGTTCATAATGTAAGACTTATCTGGTCTTATCAATTTTTCGAATTTTTATTTATCGAATAAATCATGAATTTAGCAGAGTATTAAATCATCGAAAACTTACAGCAGCTTGCCAAACAAAGGCTAAGAGAAAAAAAAGTAAAGGTATGACAGGCATAACATCTACGATTGGATTTAAAAAGGCATAAGCTTCGGGCAATTTGGCGAAGAAAAAACTACTCGAATAAAAGACAGAATTAAGACAGATGCAGATTAAACTAAAGATATTAAGCATAACAAAATTTCGTTCTTGTAGATTATAAAATTTTATTCTGATTGAGTTTTTTTTTATAAGGGAAAAAAAAGATAAGTCAAAAAATCTTTCTTTTTTTTCGAACTCTCCCAAATAAAAATCCTTCCTTCCATTCTCAAATGAGAATACAAGGAATTCCATTTTCATACAATATCTTAACTGAATTCCATGTAATGATCAATGAATTTTTTTGATTCTATATCTACATGTGTTGAATCCTAGCAACAATATATCCCCAATGTATTTATTGGGTTGGGATTGACGAATAACCAATACCAATATTAATGTTTATTAGTGTCGAATAGAAATTCGAAATGGGGCGTGGCCAAGCGGTAAGGCAGCGGGTTTTGGTCCCGTTACTCGGAGGTTCGAATCCTTCCGTCCCAGATCGTTTCCATCAGAAACGAAAGATGGGATCACATTGTATCCCACATGAAACATAAAATTGTTAACGAGAACAATCTTTTGTTCTGAATTCTAAGAATCATTCCTAGAATCATATTTTTTCTTTCATTTGGTTTCTCACAAACGTAATCAAGTGTCAAATGTGGGTGGAAATAAATATATTTTTTTTTTTGAATTCAAAAAAAAAATTCTGGGTTTATCATTCACATTCAGGATATGCTCGTACTACTCAATATTCATTTTAAAGTTAGTTACTTATAGAAACTTTATGTCCCATATCTATGAAATGTCAATTCTCACATGAAGCATTCTGAATCGAAATGTGAATGAAAGAAAGGCCTCTTTATTCCCTTACCAAGGGTAAAAAGCCTAAAGTAAATAAATGGGGTATCCCAATTCCACAGTCTATGTGGAGACTAAAGAGTAGGGAGTTTTTGGTACTAATTTAATCACTGGTCTTAAAACTTCTGAAGCTGGTGTGGGAAAAAAATAGTAAAAACGAATTGATCTGGACCCCATTTTTTTGTATTTTATCTGGTTCATCTTATATCTTATCCGGTTCAAATGAATAATTGTAAATCAATGTAATGTAGCGATTGGGGGGAAATTCATATATTGCATCTACTTGACTTTATGGAATTGATGGAAAAGAAAAATTATTGAACCTGAAGTAAAACAAAATATGTATTGTATAAAATAAATAAGTTTTATTAATAATCGATTTTGTTCCGGGATTGCAAATCTATTCTATTAATATTAAAGGTTCTTCTTTTGAGGTTTATAGTTTATTTGTTCGAGAAAAATGGATCCTTCATGATTGATCGTCCCGAACAATCTTTTTAAGATGTAAATAAGTCTTAAGCAAACTTATTTATTCGTCTTTTTTAGAAATATGTTTCATTCATATGATAGAATATAGAGTTAAATAAATTGGATCCTTGCCGAGCCTTCCCCGGATAAATACTTATCTATCCATAGATAGATAGATAGATAGAAAATATGTACTATTATATACCGGTATACACGTACCGGTTGAGCCAATGACTATTCATGATTCCATATTGAATCAATTACATACCGGTTTGAAATAAAATTAGAGGAATGTTATGGTAAAACTTCGTTTGAAACGATGTGGTAGAAAGCAACGTGCGACTTGAAGGACATGATCGGCTGTGGATTCTTACATCCACCATTTTCTATAGGAATGAAGATGTTCTTGGCTCGACATAGTTTGTTCTGCTCTGTTAGGAACCTAATTTGTGTTAGGTTGTAAGTAAATAAAATAGTACATGATGGAGCTCGAGCAGAAAGGATTGATTCGTTTATCAGGGGGAAGAATCTAGGGTTAGTAACTATCAATAAGTTAGACCAACTTTGTAAGTATATCCTCAATATATAAATTGAAAGGTTAAAAAAATCGAAAAATAAAAGAAGTTTGAAAAATAAAAAGTAAAATTTTTCAGAATTGGTAAAACTATTTCGATCAAAAGTGTATCACAAGGGAATCCACCGTTCATATTCTATTTCTATAGTATAGAAAAAAATAACAAAAAACAAAAAGGTATGTTGCTGCTCTTTTGAAAGGAGTAAGGATCACCGAAGTAATGTCTAAACCCAATGATTTTAAAAAGCAAAGATAAAGAATTCCGGAACAAGTAAACACTATTTTCAATTGTCTCAACAATTGAATCAGAATGAGGAATAAAAATAGATTCGAGATGAGACAAACAAAAGAGGTTAGAGACGGCTCAATAAATGTCTAAGGGTTTCCCTTCGAACTCTGTCAGAATTACCCAACTTGAGTTATGAGTACGAATGAGATTTCTTTTTTTCTGTAAGGAAGAATAAAAAAACGACTCAAATCATAGTCTAATTCATGATTTTATGGATCCATTTGCCATTATATACATATACAGAAATTTAGAATCCTTTTTTCTCGAGCCGTATGAGGAGAAAACCTCCCATACGTTTCTAGGGGGGGCATTGTTTATTTACATCTATTCCAATGAGCCATCTACCGAATCGTTGCAATTGATGTTCGATCCCGAAGAGAAGGAAGAGATCTTAGAAAAGTAGGTTTTTACGATCCGATAAAGAATCAAACTTATTTAAATGTTCCTGTTATTCTATATTTCCTTGAAAAAGGTGCTCAACCTACGGGAACTGTTTGTGATATTTTAAGGAAGGCAGAATTATTTCAAGAAAGAACTTCGATTCGAGTTAATTAAAGGAAAAAAACGAAATTAATAAATAAAAATGGGGGGGGGGTAACTAGTATCCATCTTTGTGTAATTATTTACACACAATTTGCCTTTTTCTTGCTGTATTCGTACTTAATTTACTTTTTTCTTGTTTTGTTTGTTGCGGGAATCCCCCAACAAACAAGGGGTTAATCTTGCTTATTGTACCTCTATTGATTGAATAAACCCGAGTTTTTTTCTTTACTTTACCTCTTTCGTATTTTTTTTCATCAAAATTTATTATTTATGTTTATGTTGTGCCAATCCAACACAAGTCCTTATTTGATTTACTTAAATTTGTTTTCTTAACATTGGATTCATATTGACAATGGTGCATCGAAGAAATATAATTCGATCGTAGATAAATAGATCCGTTTATCTCCACCCCATATTGGTTTTTTCTTTCCTTCACTTCAGTCAAATGATGGGTTTGCCCTGCCGGATTTACTGGCATACAAGATGTATTTTCTTAACGAAAAAGAAAATAAAATTGATAAATAAAGTGGTGGTTTGTCACAATTACCTCTATTGGGAATCTGTTGTTGTTAATCCGACCTGTCCATTTTGGTATTTTGGTGTTTTTAATTGATCAACAAATCTTTCTTTTCGATTTGTTCTAGTTCAATGTTTTGACGGGGTCGTGCAGTGCAATTCAATTGATTTTTTTATTTTGACCGTATTTACATATCCTATTTATTTTATTCGGGTTGCTAACTCAACGGTAGAGTACTCGGCTTTTAAGTGCGACTATGATCTTTTACACATTTGGATGAAGCAACAGATTCGTCCAGACTATTGGTAGAGTCTATAAGACCACGACTGATCCTCAAAGGTAATGAATGGAAAAAACAGCATGTCGTAATAAAATATTATTATTATTTTTATTATTTAATTTATTATTTAATTAAAGTAGAACTTTGAGTTTATCCTTACCGGATCGTTACAAATTTTTTTTTTCTTTTTGGAATGGAAGTGAAAAAAAAAAATTCACATTTACAGTTGGGTCTAGTGAATAAATGGATAGAGCCCTATGGCTCTAATTTTGGTGAAATAAAAAGCAACGAGCTTTTGTTCTTAATTTGAATGATTACCCGATCTAATTAGACGTTAAAGATAGATTAGTGCCTGATGCGGGAAAGGGTGGATTCTTCTGTGAGTGGACCATTGATTTTCTTTCTTTTTTTTTTTTTTATGAATCCTAATTATTCTTTATTATGGATTGGAGACGGATGTGTAGAAGAAACAGTATACTGATAAAGAGAATTTATTCCAAAGTCAAAAGAGCGATCGAGTTGCAAAAATAAAGGATTTTTTACCCTCTTGTAATTATAATGAACATAAACCAATTGGATAGAAAAGGAGAGGAAAAGGATCTGTTGATTGGACTCCCCTGTTTCCTTTGTTTGCGGGATATATATTTTTTTTTCTTACTGTAATTATATACATAATATATACCCTGTTCTGACCATATTGCACTATGTATCATTTGATAACCCAAAAAATGAAATGGGTCCTGCCTCTGGTTCAAGTAGAAATGTAAATGGAAGAATTACAAGGATATTTAGAAAAAGATAGATCTCGGCAACAACACTTTCTATATCCGCTTCTCTTTAAGGAGTATATTTACACATTTGCTCATGATCGTGGTTTAAATGGTTCGATTTTTTACGAATCCACGGAAATTTTTTGTTATGACAATAAATCTAGTTCAGTACTTGTGAAACGTTCAATTATTCGAATGTATCAACAGAATTATTTGATTTATTCGGTTAATGATTCTAACCAAAATCGATTCGTTGGGCACAACAATTATTTTTATTTTAATTTTTATTCTCAGATGATATTGGAAGGTTTTGCAGTCATTGTGGAAATTCCATTCTTGCTGCGATTAGTATCTTCCCTCGAAGAAAAAAAAATACCAAAATCTCAGAATTTGAATTTACGATCTATTCATTCAATATTTCCCTTTTTGGAGGACAAATTATCGCATTTAAATTATGTGTCAGATATACTAATACCTTATCCCATCCATCTGAAAATCTTGGTTCAAATCCTTCAATGCTGGATCCAAGATGTTCCTTCTTTACATTTATTGCGATTCTTTCTTCACGAATATCATAATTGGAATAGTCTTATTACTCCGAATAATTCTATTTTTTTTTTTTCAAAAGAAAATAAAAGACTATTTCGGTTCCCATATAATTCTTATGTATCTGAATGCGAATTTGTATTAGTTTTTCTTCGTAAACAATCTTCTTATTTACGATTAACATCTTCTGGAGCTTTTCTTGAGCGAAC